GCATTTTTTTTTCCTATCTCTTGTTCGGAAAAAATACCATAAAGAATAAAGAATCAGTGAGAGAATTTCCGGAATTACGTATTCAATTCAGCGATGCATTAATTCAAATTGAATTAATGCATCGCTGAATTGATATAATGATTGATATCGTTATCATATGGAGCGGGTAGCGGGAATCGAACCCGCATCGTTAGCTTGGAAGGCTAGGGGTTATAGTCGACGTCGATTCACCATTTTGAACGCCTCTAATTCAAAACCGAACATGAAACTTTGGTTTCATTCGGCTCCTTTATGGAAGATGGAAAAATTCCCAAGATATAAGACGGGGATGAAATCAAAAAATTCGACCCATAACATCTATGTCAGCTTTTTTTGTCTGAATGCATTCAAAACAATTTGCTTTCTAGATGATCCCTCTAGAAGAGTGCCGTTATAACAATCCCAACTTTTCTAGTTACTTCGTTCTCGATTTCTATTTGAGAGAATCCTTAGGAAAAGTATTTTCTTTCTCCCGAGCTAAAAAAATAGGATATGAATATGGCGATGTCTCTAGTAAACCAAAGTTATCGTTTAATAGCTATTTTGCTTCAATCTACCCTATGCAAAATAAAAATTGAAGATTTAGTTACGATTGGAAATAGACTTTTCTATCTTTATCCATGGATCCCTTACTTATACTTATTCAATTGGAAAGATTGATCCAATTCCAAATTCACAAAAATTATGTTTCGTAATTTCATAATCCAAATTTGAAATTTCTAATTGACCCTTGGATACAAATCACGAGAATGGATATTCTTCCTCGAATCTTTCATTTAGAGGTAAAGGATTCAAATGAAATCCTTTTAAGAAATAAAGTTTTTGATCAGAATATGAATGAAACTGAAGAACCCCTTAACTATTAAGAGGATTAATAGAACGAATCGCACTTTTACCACTAAACTATACCCGCTACAATACGATTATTGTATAGAAATGGGACTTTTGTCGAACAAGGGAATCGGACGTAATCAATATAGGACAGAAATAAAAAAAAAAATACATCGTTCTGTTTTTCCCTTTTTTCGAGTATCCAGTAAAAGTAAATTAAATAAAAAAAAAGAAGAAGAAACAAAAGAATAATAAAGAATAAGAAATGACACTTTGATTCCATCTAAATCTTTTTTCTATGATTTGGCGGTATGGTTCATTGGAACAAAAAAAGGCCCGGCTGGGTACTGACCAGACCAGGCTGTGAAAATAAAAAAAACGGCCTTTTGTAATTTTGTAAAGAGATATTCTTTATTTTTTTCTATTTTGATTCGAGATATCTCTTTCGAGGCCATTCTTTATTTTCATTTTCAATTTTATAGAAAGAAAAAATGGAATTGCTGATAAAAGTTGTATCCATCTGTATAATACAATACAAAATACAATAAAAAAATATATAAGCTATATAATAAAGTTAAAGTAAAGAAGGGCCTTTTTTCAATTAGGAGAGATGGCTGAGTGGATTAAAGCGTCGGATTGCTAATCCGTTGTACGAGCTATTCGTACCGAGGGTTCGAATCCCTCTCTTTCCGTTTCCGTCGCTGACTGGGTATCTTTCAAATTCGAATTTAGCGAACCCTTTTGCTTTTTTTTATTTGACTAGTTAAAGATGTAGAATAGATAAAATCAAATCCTAAAAACATTTCTAAGAATAAAGTAAAGAAAAATTTCTTATTTTTTAGTCTTCACGTCCAGGATTACGCCCTGGATCATTAGATAGGAACCCGAAGATGAAGAGAGAAACAAAGAATATAACTACGGTGTAAACAAAGAGTTTGAGAGTAAGCATTACACAATCTCCAATTTTTTTGGGGGGGGGAAAAAGAGAATAGATTCTCTATTTTTATACTACATATCCTATTTTGACACCAAGAAATGAAACGGTTTTTCAATTTTTCAAATTGATAGAAATACAAAAGGGTTTTTATTTTTCGAAATTAACACAATTCGACTTCGATATTGTGGCGGACTCTAATAGGGTCTTTCAGTGAAAAAAAGGGTCAGAATCGTGAAATGGGGAAATCTAAATTTATCGTGTCTGCCCAAGAATTTTACTGTTTTACTTGAGGGTTCATTCAAATTAGAAGACTCATCTGGTCTTATCAATTGTTAGAATTTTTTTTTTTCTCGAGCTTGAATAAATCATGAATTTTTCTCGGACACTATTAAAGATCTTATCGAAAACTTACAGCAGCTTGCCAAACAAAGGCTAAGAGAAAAAAGAGAAGAGGTATTACTGGCATAACATCTACAATTGGATTCAAAAAAGCGTACGCCTCGGGTAATTTGCCGAATAAAAAACTACTCGAATAAAGGGCAGAATTAAGAAAGATATAGATCAAACTAAAGGTATTAAGCATAACAAACATTTTGTTCTTGGAGATAATTGTATTTTGATTGAGTTAAAAATATGTTATTGATATAAGCTAAAAATGACGAAAAGAAAGTAAGGTAGACAAAAAAAAGACTTCTTTGAACCGAACCAATCAAAACAAAAACCCTTCGATTCTCACAAGAGAATATAAGAAATCATACTTTCATACAATATCTTAATTGAATTCTATGTAATGATCAATAAATGGAGTTTAATTCTGCATCTACTTGTGTCAAAATCTTAAAAAAAAGAATCTAATTTATTCCATAGAGATTTGGCCGGGAATTGACGAACAACCAATATTAGTGTTTATTAGTATCGAATAGAAAAGAAATTCAAATGGGGCGTGGCCAAGCGGTAAGGCAACGGGTTTTGGTCCCGCTATTCGGAGGTTCGAATCCTTCCGTCCCAGAGCGACCTCTTATATATATCCGAATATCAGACTCCAAATTACTTTTTTGAGCAACCTCTCTTTCAGAGTATAATTTTTTTAAGAGTCTAATTTTTGATTTCATTTCTTGAAATCGAAACAAGAGGGTATTCGTGGTACTGTTTGAATTCAATCATTCAATCAATGGAATTAAGTTTCTAAGACCGGTTTAGGGTAAAAGAACAATTATAGTAAAGAATGACGTAATCTGGACCCTTTTGGCTTTTTATCTATACAAAAGAGTCTAGCATCCCGTATCAAATAGGATCCTATTTTTATTTATGATTAATCGTCCCCCAGAATGAATTGGGAGTGGGGTCCATACGAGTTAGTGAGCGATGTAAGATCTCATAATCAATCGAGTTTCATATGGATGAATTTTCTTTGGGCTGGAGGTATTTGATGTTTGGTTCTAATTAATAATTGGAAATGGATTTAATAATAATTAATAATTGAGACGGGGTCCATTCATATATCTTCATCCTCTTATTTACTTTATTACTTTATTTTCTTTTTATTTTTATTCGTGTTCTTTTTTTGTTTTATTTAGAAATAAAAAGAAATATTGCATGAATGCAATAAAATTAAAATAGAGGGTGAAATTAAATTCTTACTGAGGCTTCTTCCTCATAAATTAACTAACTATTCCTTTCATATCGAAGGAAAAAGGACTGGGTATTGACCGAAGCAATGACTATTCATGATTCCATAATTGAATCAATTACATACCGGTTCAAAACTAGAAAAATGTTATGGTAAAACTTCGTTTGAAACGATGTGGTAGAAAGCAACGTGCGACTTGAAGGACACGATCCGCTGTGGATTTTTTTTTCATCCGCCATTTTAGATTGTAGATTATCTAGAAATGAATGGGCTCTTGGCTCGACATACTTTGTTCTGTTCTACTAGAATTCTCGTTTTTTGTTGGGGTGTAGTGTAAATAGGACATGATGGAGCTTGAGTAGAAAGTATTTGTTCATTTCGCAGGGGCAAGGATCTAGGGTTAATACCAATCAATAAGTTGTAACAAACTTCGTAAGTATATTTTCGATATATAAATTGAAAGAATCCGATTCGAGCAATTTTGAAATCCAAAACGACAATTTGTTGGAATTGGTAAAACTCTTTCGATGAAAAGTGTATCATGCAGGAATCAATTGTTCGTATGATTCTTTGATAGAAAGAAATCGCAAAAAGGGGTGTGTTGCCGCCATTTTTGAAAACGAAAGATCACCGAAGTAATGTCTAAACCCAATGATTCAAGACAAAGATAAAAAGGATCCTGGAACAAGGAAATACCGTTTTCAATTGTCTCAACAATTAGATCAGAATGGGAATTAAGAATCAAAAAATCGATTCGAAACGAGACAAACAAAAAAGGGGTTAGAGACCACTCAAAAAAAGAAATCCCTAAAGATTTTCTTTTGGGCTATTTAAAAGTTATCCAACTTGAGTTATGAGAGTACGAATGCTTTTTTTTTTCGAAAAAGAAGGACTTAAATCACACAATTTCTAATCATTTTTTCTCGAGCCGTACGAGGAGAAAACTTCTTATACGTTTCTAGGGGGGGTATTGTTCATCTACATCTATCCCAATGAGCTGTTTATCGAATCGTTGCAATCGATGCTCGATCCCGAAGAGAGGGAAGAGATCTTCGGAAAGTGGGTTTTTATGATCCCATAAATAATCAAACCCATTTAAATCTTCCTGCGATTTTAGATTTCCTTGACAGGGGCGCTCAACCTACAGGAACGGTTCATGATATTTCAAAGAAGGCTGGGATTTTTAAGGAACTTCATCTTAATTAAACGAAATTTCATCGAGGATATAGAATAAAAAAAGAGGGTGTGGATGACTCCTATATAGTTTTGTATAACTTTTTCTTTACTACTCCCCCCTTTTTTGTTCTATTCATACCTATTTTTTATTCCTATTTAATATTGCTCCCATAAAGTATCATGTTCTGGAAGTATAAGGACAAAAAAAATAAGCAGAAGAACAAAAATCAATTTTATTGCTAGAATTTTATTGATATAAGATGCATATAAAAAAGATCAAATGAATACAACGAACTAATTGGGTCGAGAAATCGAAAATTTACATTACTCGCAATCGAAACCGGGCGTTTTATAGTTTGTCGTTGTAAATCTATTAACAAATCACAAAACAAGAGATTCAACTTGTTTATTTTACTTATATTGATTGATTGAATCAATGTCAACCCGAGATTTCTTTTTTTTTATTCTTTCAGCTATAGCTACGTATCCATTTGGATTTATGTATAGTAAATATGTAGTGCAAATCTAACGCAAGTTCTTTCTTTTTCTTTTCGACTTTTTTTTTTCAAAAGCATTTCTAAATTATTTCTTTTCTATATTATTTATTTATTTCATTTTATAATTTTTATTTAATTAAATTAATAAATTCATTCTTTTTGTTTTCGCCATTTTATTTTTTTAGATTCTTTTCTTAATATTAATATTCAACATTCACCCTCATATTGACAACAGCGTATCGAACAACTATAATTCGATCGTGGATAAGGATAAACGGATCCATTTATCTCCGTACCTATTTATCTCCGTAACAGAGGTTTGGTTTTTTCTTTACTTCATTCAAAATTAAAGTAATGGGTTCGCTGGATTCACTGTTATACAAGAAGTCTTTTTTTTATGTTCCCAATCGATTCTAAATTTTGTTAGTCGATTTCTTGCTAATTTAATATTTTGATTCCGTTGTGCAATTTCATTTCTTTTCTTTTATTTCTTTTTTATTCCGATTGTATCCACCCATTCGAATTATTCGGGTTGCTAACTCAACGGTAGAGTACTCGGCTTTTAAGTGCGGCTAGCATCTTTTACACATTTATATGAAACAAAGGATTCGTCCATACCATCGTGGAGAGTTTGTAAGACCACGACTGATCCTGAAAGGAATGAATGGAAAAACCAGCATGTCGTATCAATGGAAAATTTTGAGAATATTTTATTCTGATTCAATGGCTTCAAAATAGGGTTTGAATTGTTGGCGCAGAACAAAAAATTTAATTCAAAGTTGGGTCGAGTGAATAAATGGATAGAGCCTTACGGTTCCAATTCTCGGGAAATAAAAAGGAACGAGCTTCTCTTCTGAATTGAATTTGAATAATTCCCCGATCTAATTAAACGTTAAAAAGATATTAGTTCCTAATGCGGGGAAGGGGTTTTCCGTGAGTCGATTAGCGATTTTTTTAATGAGTCCTAACTATGAGTTTGTCCCTATTATGGGTTGGAGATGAATGTGTAGAAGAAGCAGTATATTGATAAAGATATTTTGTTTTCCAAAATCAAAAGAGCGGTTGGATTGCAAAAATAAAGGATTTCTAACCACCTATTTATACTATAACAAACATAAACCAATTCAAAAACGAGAAAATCGAGAATCCGGTAATGCGTTTACCCGTTTCCAAGGTATCCATTTTTTTTTTTTACTACAATACTTTGTTTTGACTGTATCGCACTATGTATCATTTCATAACCCAATGTATCATTTGATAATCCAATAAATACCTTACCTTTTGTTGCAATCTAATTTCAAATGAAAGAATATCAAATCCATTTAGAACTAGATAGATCTCAGCAACACAACTTCCTATACCCACTTCTTTTTCGAGAGTATATTTATGCACTTGCTCATGATCACGGTTTAAATAGATCGACGATTCCGTTGGAAAATGGGGGTTATGACAATAAATCTAGTTCACTCAGTGTGAAACGTTTAATTAGTCGGACGTATCAACGGATTCATTTGAGTATTTATGCTAAGGATTCTAATCCAAATCAATTTATTGGACACAACAATAAATTTTATTCGCAAATGATATCGGGGGGATTTTCAGTCATTGTGGAAATTCCATTTTCCCTACGATTAGTAGCTTTCTTAGAAGGGAAAGAAATGGCGAAATCTCATAATTTCCAATCAATTCATTCAATATTTCCTTTTTTCGAGAACAATTTCTCACATTTACACTATGTCTTAGATGTACTAATACCCTACCCCATTCGCCCGGAAATCTTGGTTCGAACCTTTCGCTATTGGGTAAAAGATGCCTCTTCTTTACATTTATTGCGATTCTTTCTTCATGAGTATTTTAATTGTAATAGTCTTATTACTCCAAAGAAATCAAATTCCATTTTTTCAACAAGTAATCCAAGATTTTTCTTGTTCCTATATAATTCTCATGTATATGAATATGAATCAATCTTCTTTTTTCTCCGTAACCAATCTTCTCATTTACGATCAACATCTTCAGGACTCCTTTTTGAGCGAATTTCTTTTTATGGAAAAGTAGAAGATCTTGTCCAAGTCTTTGTTAATGATTTTCAGGACAACTTATGGTTGTTCAAGCATCCTATCATGCATTATGTTAGATATCAAGGAAAATCCGTTCTGGCTTCAAAAGATATGCCTCTTCTGATGAATAAATGGAAATATTACCTTGTCAATTTATGGCAATGGCATTTTCACGTGTGGTCTCAACCCGGAAGGATTCATATAAACCACTTATACAAAGATTATATCGACTTTCTGGGCTATCTTTCCAGGGGTCGACTAAATACTTTGGTGGTGCGGAGTCAAATGCTAGAAAATGCATTTCTAATCGATAATGCTATGAAGCAGTTCGAG